TCAATAGATAGTAAATAAATAAAAGTCATAGAATATTAAACGCGGCAGGGTTCATTTTAAATCACGAATTGACGCGAAATTCAGGCTATTTATTGTCATTCAACCGCTACAAGATCAACAATTCCATAAGCTTGGGCCTCTGTTGCTGACATAAAAATATCTCTTTCCATGTCTTCGGATACAACCCAGAAGGGTTTCCCCGTTCTTTGTACATAAACCCTTGTCAGGGTTTCACGTAGTTTCAGCAGTTCTCCCACTTCCAGGATGAATTCTCCCGTTGCTACTTCAGAAAAAGAACCAGCGGGTTGATGGATCATTACCCTGATGATATAAGATAAAAAAGGTTTCTCTATTTCGCATGATGAGGGGAAGATAAAAGAAAGATAAAAGAATAACAAGAAAAAAGATAGAATCAAACAACCGTACGGGCATTATGCATTGCATACGGCTCTACAATAAAATTGACCCTTACCTTCAAAAAATAGGATCGATCAGACCCCGATCGGTAAATGATCAACTTACCACCCTTCTTTTCGGAGGAATTCAAAAATACTATGATGGCTCCGTTGCTTTCTATATTTATTATATTTTTTTGTCTGTGATTTGTCTGTCATTCAGCAATCCCAAGGTTGCTTTTTTGTTTGATCAAATAAACTAAGGAAAAAAGAATCTTGTTTTTTTTTTCGCTCTATACTATAAATATTGTTAAGAGACCTCTGGTGTGAAAAAAGTTTGTGACGCTGAACTGGACTTCCGATAATAAAATAGGAAATACCTTTTTCTCATATTACTCTCTCGATACATAATCTAATGTTTTGAAAACAAAATTTCTTATATCGAATTCAAAGTGCCATGCTATTATTACTTAAATATTCATATTTCATATGGCGAAGGCATAGTCTTCTTTTTTCTCTCAAATAAAAGCCTCATTGGCGCCAAGCGTGAGGGAATGCTAGACGTTTGGTAATTTCTCCTCCGACCAGGATAAAAGATCCCATTGAAGCGGCTGATCCCATGCATATTGTCTGTACATCTGGTTGTACAAATTGCATAGTATCATAAAGAGCCACCCCCGGTATTACCCATCCGCCAGGAGAGTTTATAAACAAATACAGATCTTGGGTATCATTCTCCATACTGAGATATATCATAAGACCAATAAGTTGATTTGAGATCTCGCTATCAACCTCTTGACCTAAAAAAAGTAATCTTTCTCGATAAAGTCGGTTGATTAGGGTCAAATTGTATCCCCCCGGAACCGTACAGGCGCCTTTTGGCGCATACGGTTCAAAAAAAACAAAAGAATCAATGTGTAGATTCCTATACTTTTTCTTTTTTCATAGCAAGTTCCTTCTAACTTATAATGATTTCCTTGATTTTTCACTAAATACAAGTTTGTCTTCCTTTCCTTATAACTTAACTATTAACTAGAATATAAAAAAGAATTCATTAAACTTATCCAACTAACTTTTCATTGATGGATTCTTTCATCGAGATTCAATCCAAATCACGATGTCATTTTCTTGTTCTTAAATGGGCCCCTTTAATCTTTTTAGGTTTATGCTCTACTCCGGGTAAAGATCCGCCCTATTTTTATTTGCACATATAGTACAAATGCTCCCATTACCACTTCTTTTAGTTATCCCTTCTTTTTTTTTTTCAATTCACGCATTCCGTAAAATAGTTGAAGGCTTCATGCATATTACTCAATTGATTGATTAACAGAAGAGTTTGAAATAACTTCTACTTACAAAAAAGAGATTTCTTTAAAAAAAGGAATCCTTTATGATATAAAATAGATACCACTTGGTTTTTTAAACGGAGCCTGGATACTTCAATGTAGTAGTCCAACTAAGCCAACCATAAAATCTTCTAATTGATAATAGTAATTCGAATCCCCCCCAAAAAGTGGATCTAATTGCACTTCACGCTCCAAATTTTTGATGATTCCATTAATCTTTCGTGGGCGAAACAGGGGATATCTCGAGTGGGGAGAAAACGGGAAAATCCCATATGGCCCAATATATCTGACAAGTCGCACTATATGTCAACCCAAGTTGCATCTTCCTCTCCAGGACTTCGAAAAGGTACTTTTGGAACACCAATAGGCATTAAATGAAAGAAAAAAGAACTAAGTACTATATTTTACTTTGATGTGGAAACGTAACAAAGCCTTTATTATTATCTATTATTTTATTTTATTATCTTTATAATATAATCTTTATCTTTATTATTTTATTATCTTTATAATATTGTACTTTATCCTAATCATATTTTATTTTATTCATAAATAAGAGAAATAGAGAAAGTCAGAAAAAAATACGGTAAAAATATGACAAATAGTGTCCTCTAATGATAAACAAGTATGGGCACATTCGCTCATATAAAATGGCATTAACCCTCCCATTGCGTATTGGTACTTATCGAGTATAGAATAAATCTGCTTCTCTTTGTTCCTACGAACAAAATTGTTCCATTATTACCAACAGAATAGAACAAA